CATTGAGTAGACCTCATACAATAACTGTCCTAGTTTTCCCATACCTTTTGTTTCACTTCTTCTGGAACAATCACAAAAGCTTTCTTGATTTTGAATCTACTAGCAGAAATTCAAGACGTAATCTCAGCATACGTAATCTCAGCATTCAATGTGTATTCCTGAATAATCTCATTTTTCAATTATTCAACCATTTCATTTTACCCAGTTCAATTTTGGCCAGATTAGTAAACATTTATATGTACAGGTGCAGCAACAAGATGTTATTTTTAACTAGTAGTTTTCTTGGTTGGTTGGTTGGTCATGGTATTTTCATGAAAGGCGTCGGGGTGGTAGTAGATTGGGTACAGCAAAATCATTCTCTTAGATCTAAAATTTTTAGATATAATAAGTATATCGTGTCACAATTTTTATCGATGAGCTGGGTGGAAGAATTGTTATTCATGAAATGGTTCTGGGTGGTATTAGGTTGGGTACAGCAAAATCATTCTCTTAGATCTAAAATTATGACTTATAATAAGTATATCGTGTCACAATTGTTATCCATGAACTGGCTCGAGGTGGTATTAAATTGGATACAGCAAAATCATTCTCTTAGATCTAAAAGAATTAAATATAATAAGTATATCATAGAAGAATTTTTATATTTGATGTCTCGAATCTTTAGTATTCTCTTAATTATTACCTGTCTATACTATTTAGGCCGAATGCCGTCACCCATCTTTACTAAGAAACTGATAGCAGAAGAAGAAACGAACGAAAGTGAGGACGAAGAGGGATTCACCGAAGAAGATCCTTCTCCTTCCCTTTTTTCGGAAGAAAAGGAGGATCCGGACAAAATTGATGAAACGGAAAAGATCCGATTGAATGGAAAGGGCAAAACATTAGAAATACTTAAAGAATTTGTTATTGAAGGATTTGAAAGACCCCTTCGTTCTCTTCTTTTCGACTATAAACGTTGGAATCGTCCAACGCGATATATAAAAAACAATCGATTTGAAAATGCGGTAAGAGATCAAACATCACAATTTTATTTTTTTACGTGTGAAAACGATGGACAAAAAAAAATTTCTTTTACATATCCACCCAGCTTATCAATTTTCGGGGAAATGATAGAAAAAAAAATTCCTTTGTCTACAACAGAAAAATTATTATATGACGAACTATACAATTATTGGATTTATACGAATGAACAAAAAAAAAACAGCTTAAGCAATGAATTTGCTAATAGAATTGCAGTTCTAGGCAAAGGACTTTTTTATATAGATGGACTCGATAAAAAAACTCAATTATGCAATGAGAAAACTAAAAAGAAATATTTGAAAAAAATAAATGATCCTTTGTTAAATGGACCCTATCGTGCAATAATAAAAAAAGGCTTTTCACCCTCTATTATAAATGAAACTGCAGTCAAAAATTGGATAGATGGAATTTTGATAAATAAGATTCATAGTATTCTTCGTAATGATTATGATTATAATTACCACGAATTTGAACAGAAAAAAGATACATTAAAAAAAAAATCAATATCAAAAGAAATTAGGCATGAAATGCCTTTAATGAGTCCATTTTCTGGGGAATCAACATTAGATCAAGAAAAATTTTTAAACTTTTTATTTGATGCAATCATAGGACGAAACAGAACTAAGAAATTTTTTAAAAAAATTTCAGAAGAAATTAGTAAACAAGTTCCATGCTGGTCACACAAATTAATTGATGAGATAGAGCAGGTAGAAAAAAGGGAGGTAAATTCAGACGACATAGTACTGGATCATGAAATTCGCACAAGAACAGGTGAAGATTACCTTGTTTTTAGTGCTAAGTTTGTTAATGATTATGCTCCTGGTTATCACAATCCCCATGAGTCTTATGACCTAACCCCAGAACAAGTTGCTTTCATAGAAAGCAAAGCAAAACCTGACTCTGAACAAGAAAGAGAAGAGATTTATCTAACAGAGTATGCAAAAGAATCTGATTTTGATCGAGACCATATAAAAGGTTCCATGCGGTCTCAAAGACGTAAAACAGTTATTTGGAGATTATTTCAACCACATGTACATTCGCCGCTTTTTTTAGATAGATTAGACAACTATTTGTTATTTATTTTATCTATTTATAAAGATATTTTTAAATTAATTAAAGATATTAAAAATTATATAGAAAAAAAAAGAGAATTAAAAATTGAGGAAGAAATAAAAAAAAGAGAAGAAAAAAAAAAAAGAGAATTAAAAAGTGAGGAAGAAATAAAAAAAGAAGAAGAGCAACAAATAAAAAAGGAATACAAAGAATTTAAAAAATATGAAAAAAGAAAAAGAAGACAAAAACAAAAAGAAAAGGAAGAAGAACTACAAATACACTCACATCTATTCTGGGATGTGATGGAACATGGTCAACTTTATAGAAGTTTGCTGTTATTAACCCAGTCAATTCTTAGAAAATATATTGTATTACCTGGACTTATAATAGCAAAAAATATAGTTCGTCTATTGTTATTCCAACGCTCTGAGTGGTCTGAGGATTTCGAAGAGTTGAAGAAAGAAGTACATATTAGATGTACTTTTGTGGGTTTTGATTTATCAGAAACAGATTTTCCTAGAAACTGGTTCGAGGAAGGTCTTCAGCTAAAGATAGTATTTCCTTTTCGCCTAAAACCTTGGCGTAAATCGACGCAAAGACCTTCTTATAAAAATAAAAAGAAAAAAAAAATGAAAAAACTAGAGGTACTTAAAAATTTTAGTTATTTAACAACTTGTGGACTGGAAACTGCCGTTCCCTCGGGTCCCCCCAGAGAACTACCCCCTTTTTTTAAACCCATTTTTAAGAAACTCAAGAAAAAAATTATAAAGTTTTCAAAGAATCAAGGTTTAAAATTTTTCAAAGAAAAAAGCAAATTTTTGCTAAATATTAGCAATGAAATTTTTATTAAAATTAAAAGCCTTCTTCGATTATTGAGAGACGAATCCATTGAAATAAAAAAAGAAAAATCTTCGGCAATCAATAATAATATAGTTCATGAATCATCCATTCAAGACGGATTCATGAATCAGACAAGTTATTCAGATTCAGTATCAGAATCAGAACAAAAAAAAAAGTATCTGGCTAATAGAATAAGGACAATCAAAACTAAAATAGAAGAATTTGCAAAAGAAAAAAACCAAATTTTTAAAACTCTAAAATTAATTAGTCAGTCTAACAAAACACGTTATGGTACTAAAAATTTTGAATCACCCAAAAATATTGGTCAGATATTTAAAAAAAAAAATACTCGATTAATTCGTAAATCAAATATTTTTCAAAAATTTTTTAGGGAAAGGTTATTCATAGATTTATTTCTATATATTATTAATATTCCCCGAATTAATATAGAATTTTGTCTTGAATCAACAAAGAATTTTAGTGAAAAACGCCTTGACAATAATGAAAAAATTCAAGAAAGGGTTGAGAAAAAAAAGAAAAAAACAATTCAATTCATAAAACCGCTTTTACGTTTTGTTAATGAAAAAATTCAAGTTGAGAAAAAAAAGAAAAAAACAATTCAATTCATAAAACCGCTTTTACGTTTTGTTAGTGATATTAATAAGAATTCAAAGATTATTTCGAATTTCTCTTTTTTTTCACAAGCATATGTATTTTATAAATTATCACAAGCCGAAGTTATGGACTTATACTTATATAATTTAAAACCTATCTTTCAATATCGCGGAACGTTTTTATTTCTAAAAAATGAAATCAAAGAAATTTTTGAAACACAAGTAATAACTTCTTCTAAGTTAAAGCCTAAAAAACTTCCAAATTCTGGACGGACTCAATGGAAAAACTGGTTAAAATTAAAAAGTAATTATCAATATGATTTATCTCAGCTAAAATGGTCGCAATTAGGACCAAAAAAATGGCGCAATCGCGTCACTGAATATTGTGAGGTTGAAAATAAAAATTTACAAAAAAACAAAAGGAATTCAGATAAAAAAGACCAATTTAAATATATCAAAAAATCCGAAAACTATTTTTTGCTCAAACAAAAATATAATTTAAAAAAAAATGAGAAATATAATATTTTAGCATATAATTTCCTTTTTTCTGAAAATCAGAAGGATTCATATAATTATGACGAACCATTACAAGTAAAAAAAAAGCACGAATCATTTTATACTAAAAAAAAAAATTATGACATATTTAGAAACAGATTCATTGATATGTGGTGGAGTATCCCTATTACTAATTATTTAGAAATAAAGTGTATTCCGGATATAGATATAGAGAAAAATAAAAAAAGAAAATATTTTGATTGGAAAATTATCCATTTTTGTCTTAGAAAAAAAATGGACATTGAGGCTTGGATCAATATTAGTAGCAGTAGTAATAAAAATACTAAGACTGAAACGAAAAATTATACAATTGTTGATAAAGTTGAAAAGTTTGATTGGATGGGAATGAATGAAGAATTACTAAGTGATCCTATATCGAATCAGGAATTTTTGCTCTTCCCAAAATTAGAATTACTTTCTAATGCATATAAAATGAAACCGTGGGTTATACCAATAAATTCACTCCTTTCAATAAGTCAAAGAGATTCCGTATCCGATGTTCAAGAAAATTATATAGAATCAGATATTAAAGGTCATATAGAAGACGAAGAATTTAATTCCGCCACTGAAAGATATTTTCTTTATCAAATTAAAGAGTATGATGATAATGAGGATGCGGAGGAAAAATTTTTAAATCAAATTAAAATCTACCGTCTCCTGATTAGAGTGCAAAATCCCAAACGATTTGTAATAGACTCAATTAAAAGAAACAAACTGAATCTGGATACAATGCCGTACTCATCATTCACATTAACTCTTGGACAAGCGAAAAGAGGGAGGCTATTTAATTTGGAACCCTTTCATCTGTCTGTAAAAGACAACGGAAAATTTCTTTTTTACCAAACCATAGGTATTTCATTGATTCATAAAAGTAAACGCCAAAAAAATCAAAAAGGAAACATCGACAGTATTGATAAGAAGAATCCGGATGAATGGATTCCAATTCCTGAAACTTGTTTATCGCCCAGGCGTCGTAGAAAATGGAGAATTCTAATGTGTTTGAATTCAAGTAATAATAATGGTATGTATAGGAATAGGGATGCTAATTATAAGAGGTATTATATACAAATCTGTCGTCTATTTTTTTTTGAAAACAAATGTTTTATGCCCGAAAAGAATACAATTATAAAGTATAAAGCCTTTCTTTGGCCTAATTATCGACTAGAAGATTTAGCCTGTATGAATCGTTATTGGTTTGATACTAATAACGGCAGTCGTTTTAGTCTATTAAGAATACGTATGTATCCACGATTAAAATGACATTTATAATAATTTTATATTTCACTATTATCTACTCTACTAGATAGATAGATGCCTAAGCGTCTTGGCTTCAATTCTGATATATGATAATAATTTGATTTGATGACGTATCAATCAATAAATTATCATATATCAGAATTGCTTTTAATAAAAAAAAATAAAATGTGTATACCAGTTTAAAAAGCCGGCATTATTATTACTGATCGATAAAATTTAATATTTAGGAGTAAGGAAGGTTAAGAATTTATGAACAAAAATACATTTATATCCTCGATTTCACGTGAAAAAAAAGAGGAAAACAGGGGATCTGTTGAATTTCAAGTTTTCTGTTTTACCGCTAAGATACGAAAACTTACTTTACATTTGGAATTACATAAAAAAGATTATTCATCTCAGAGAGGTCTACGAAAAATTATAGGAAAACGTCAACGCCTACTAGTTTATTTATCAAAGAAAAAAAGAGTACGTTATAAAGAATTAATCCGTGAATTGAACATTCGAGAGCTAAAAACATCAAAGAATTAATCCGTGAATTGAACATTCGAGAGCTAAAAACGCGTTAATTTTAAGAGTTGTTTTGAATTATTTGATTTATTATATCTTGATATCTTGAATTTTGATGAACTTTTTTTAATTCATGTCAAAATGAATTTCGGAAAGAATAAATTGGGACAAAACCTATGACTGTACCAACTAAAAGAAATGACCTCATGATAGTTAATATGGGCCCTCACCACCCATCAATGCATGGCGTTCTACGACTTATTGTTACTTTAGACGGTGAAGATGTTATTGACTGTGAACCTATATTGGGTTATTTACACAGAGGGATGGAGAAAATTGCTGAAAACCGAACAATTATACAGTATCTTCCTTATGTAACACGTTGGGATTATTTAGCTACTATGTTCACAGAAGCAATAACGGTAAATGGACCCGAGCAATTGGGAAATATTCAAGTACCTAAAAGAGCTAGCTATATCAGAGTTATTATGTTGGAGTTAAGTCGTATAGCTTCTCATTTGTTATGGCTCGGCCCCTTTATGGCAGATATTGGGGCGCAGACCCCTTTTTTCTATATTTTCAGAGAAAGAGAATTAGTATATGATTTATTTGAAGCTGCCACCGGTATGAGAATGATGCATAATTTTTTTCGTATTGGAGGAATAGCTGCCGATCTACCTTATGGGTGGATAGATAAATGTTTAGACTTTTGTGATTATTTTTTAACGGGACTTGCTGAATACCAGCAACTGATTACGCGAAATCCTATTTTTTTAGAACGCGTTGAGGGAGTTGGCTTTATTTCCGAAGAAGAAGCAATAAACTGGGGCTTATCAGGACCAATGCTACGATCTTCCGGAATACAATGGGATCTTCGTAAAGTTGATCATTATGAGTGTTATGATGAATTTGATTGGGACGTCCAGTGGCAAAAAGAAGGGGATTCATTAGCTCGGTATTTAGTACGAATAGGTGAAATGGCAGAATCCATCAAAATTATTCAACAAGCTCTAGAAGGAATTCCGGGGGGTCCCTTTGAGAATTTAGAAATTCGACGCTTTGATAGGATAAAATATCCTGAATGGAATGATTTTGACTATCGATTCATTAGTAAAAAACCGTCTCCTACTTTTGAATTGTCGAAACAAGAACTTTATGTAAGAGTCGAAGCCCCAAAGGGGGAGTTGGGGATTTTTTTGATAGGGGATCAGAGCATTTTTCCTTGGAGATGGAAAATTCGCCCACCCGGTTTTATCAATTTGCAAATTCTTCCTCAGTTAGTTAAAAAAATGAAATTGGCTGATATTATGACAATATTAGGTAGCATAGATATCATTATGGGAGAAGTTGATCGTTGAAATGATAATTGATACAACAAAAATAAAAAATATCAACTCTTTTTACAGATTGGAATCCTTAAAAGAGATTTATGGGACTATATGGATACTTTTCCCTATTTTGATTCTTGTATTGGGAATCACAATAGGCGTACTAGTAATTGTATGGTTAGAAAGAGAAATATCCGCGGGTATCCAACAACGTATTGGACCTGAATATGCCGGCCCTTTGGGAATTCTTCAAGCTTTAGCAGACGGAACAAAACTTCTTTTTAAAGAAAACCTTCTTCCATCTAGAGGGGATACACGTTTATTTAGTATCGGGCCCCCTATAGCCGTCATATCAATTCTACTAAGTTATTCAGTAATTCCTTTTGGGTATCATCTTGTTCTAGCGGATCTCGGTATTGGTGTTTTTTTATGGATCGCTATTTCAAGTATTGCTCCGATTGGACTTCTTATGTCAGGATATGGATCAAATAATAAATATTCCTTTTTAGGTGGTCTACGGGCTGCTGCTCAATCAATTAGTTATGAAATACCATTAACTCTATGTGTGTTATCAATATCTCTACGTGTGATTCGTTAAGACATACATCTTTTTAGGCTTCTAAGAAAAAATGTGGAATTTCTACGCAACGTATTAAATGGATCTCCTAAGTTTTTTATTCCCTTATTTTTTTCACTTCTAGGGGTGAGAAATTAAACCGGATAGTTAGATGAGTGAAAAAAAAAAAAAAAAACAGCTTAAAAATTTGCCGTAAAAAAAAATCTCATTTCCTATGTACAGGGGTTAAGCGAAAATAAACATAAGCAGGCAAGACTGTTTATCCCCAAGATAAATTAAATTTAAAACTATAACTTGAAGCGGGTTGAAACTTTTTTGGGGGTTTTTTACTATAAATAAAAACAACCATATTATGATATAGATTGAGTAAAAAGAAGTGGATGATTAGGAACACCAAAGTACACAAAGGATTCGTAATAGAGATTATGTAAGTTATTCTAAGTTTACATAAACGAAATACTAATTGAGGCTTTAAATTGGTAGAAATTATCAAGCAGTACTCCCAAAAATTCCGACCCAGAGTATGCTCCTATCCACCCATTAAGTAAATAACTATCAGGAACGAAGTAATCCTTTAACTTTATTTAAGCTTAAATAAAAGAAAAAATAAATAAGAATACAAGAAATAACAAAATTGACAAAAAATTTTTAATAAAAAAAACTTTATTCATTGAAATGTCATTTTTGTTATGGCATAAATGATGAATGAATGTTTAAATCCTTTTAAAAAATAAGGTGCATTTTTTCTTTTTTTTTTTTTTATATATATATAAAGATATAAAGAGTATCTTATTCAAGGATTAAGTTATTACTCAAGAAGTATTGCGTCAGTCAAAGGATGAGATCTATTCTGAAGCACTTTTCTATTATCGCAGACAGAATTCCATTGGTTTAATTCCGGAGTTTTCGGTTTATTTTTACTTTATCTATCCTACAACGATATCCGTAAAGAATATCGAATCAATCCTTAGATTTATTTATGGCTTTCGAGGAGCCGTATGAGGTGAAAATCTCATGTACGGTTCTGTAATAGCGATGACAAGAGTGATCTTATCATCGACTATGATTATCTAACAGTTCAAGTACAGTTGACATAGTTGAGGCGCAGTCAAAATATGGTATTTTAGGGTGGAATTTGTGGCGGCAACCTATAGGATTTCTTGTTTTTATAATTTCGTCTCTAGCAGAATGCGAGAGATTACCTTTTGATTTACCAGAAGCCGAAGAAGAATTAGTAGCAGGTTATCAAACCGAATATTCTGGTATTAAATTTGGTTTATTTTATGTTGCTTCCTATCTAAATCTACTAATCTCCTCATTATTTGTAACAGTTCTTTACTTGGGTGGTTGGGATTTATCTATTCCAAATATATTCATTCCTGAGTTTTTTGAAATACATAAAACGGAAGGAGTTTTTGGAACGACATTTAGCATTTTTATTACATTAATGAAAACGTTTTTGTTCTTGTTCATTCCTATCGCAACAAGATGGACTTTACCTAGACTGAGAATGGACCAATTATTAAATCTTGGATGGAAATTTCTTTTACCTATTTCTTTGGGTAATCTATTATTAACAACTTCTTCCCAACTCCTTTCATTATAAAAAAACGATAATATTTGATACTCACTAGAATTTTTATTTGTCTGAAACAAGAGAAAAAAACAAAATCTTATTTTTTATTTTGATATTTATTATATGTTCCCTATGGTAACCGGGTTCATCAATTATGGTCAACAAACAGTACGCGCGGCAAGGTATATAGGTCAAGGTTTTATGATTACCCTATCTCATGCCAATCGTTTACCTGTAACTATTCAATATCCTTATGAAAAATTGATAACTTCAGAGCGGTTTCGTGGTCGAATACACTTTGAGTTTGATAAATGTATTGCTTGTGAAGTATGTGTTCGTGTATGTCCGATAGATTTACCTGTTGTTGATTGGAAATTGGAAACAGATATTAGAAAAAAACAATTGTTTAATTACAGCATTGATTTTGGAATCTGTATATTTTGTGGTAATTGTGTTGAGTATTGTCCAACAAATTGTTTATCAATGACTGAAGAATATGAGCTTTCTACTTATGATCGTCATGAATTAAATTATAATCAAATTGCTCTGGGTCGTTTACCAATACCAATAACTGATGATTACACAATTCGAACTATTTTGAATTCACCTCAAACAAAAGAAAAATCTAGGGATTAAAAAAAAACTTCCTAATTATTAAATAACTCAATTTTTAACGCCCCTTAATTTTTTAATTTAAATACTAAATTAAAATGAATTTAAATTCAAAAATTTAAAAAGTTTCTTGTTTTCTTGGTCAATAATTAAAAAATCTAATGAGTCACTATTCTATTGATTGGTGAAAATAAAAATGTGTATTAAAAATATGGTTACTGTAATGGTTTTAAATAGTTGTTATTTCGAACTACTTTATTAGTTATTAGTTACAAAAAAAAAAACAGAAAAAATGCAATGGGTCCAAATATTTTACTCATAAAAAGTCGTACACATTAGTATTTAACAATTAGTAAAGGCACGAATCTTTGTTCCTGTTCAATTCAATAAGATCATGAAACATTCTGATTTTTTATCTCTTATTTTATATATAATGGATTTACCTGGACCAATACATGATTTTCTTTTAGTCTTTCTGGGAACAGGTCTTATATTAGGGGGTCTAGGAGTAGTCTTATTTAACAATACAATTTTTGCTGCCTTTTCATTGGGGTTGGTTCTTGTTTGTATATCTTTATTTTATATTCTCGCCAATTCGCAGTTTCTAGCTTCTGCACAACTCCTTATTTATGTGGGAGCTATAAATGTTTTAATAATATTTGCTGTAATGTTCATGAATGGGCCAGAATATGACACAAATTTACGTCTGTGGACTGTTGGAGACAACATTACTTCGTTTATTTGTACAAGTCTTTTTTTTTCATTAATTATTATTACTCTAAATACCTCATGGTATGGTATTATTTGGACTACAAAATCAAACCAGATTCTAGAACAAGATTTGATAACTACTAGTCAACAAATCGGAATTCATTTATCAACAGATTTTTTTCTTCCCTTTGAACTCATTTCAATAATTCTTTTAGTTGCTTTAATAGGCGCAATTGCTATCGCGCGTCAATAATTAATTTTTAAAACTAGCAATAAAAAAGAGTATTTTAGCATATCCATTATATCCATTTACATTAAATTATATTAGATTCGTTTATAAACTTTGAGTTTGATTTCTTATTACCAACATCTTTTTTGCTTTAAGTTTTTCAAATTTTATTTGAACTTATGGTATTCTAGTCAATCAAATGGGTTTAATTGTTGTTCAGATTGAAATGCATTAAATATAAATTTATATTGATAAGGAGTTGATCAATGATGCTCGAACATGTACTTGTTTTGAGTGCTTATTTATTTTCTATCGGAATCTATGGATTAGTCACGAGTCGAAATTTAGTTCGGGTTCTGATGGGTCTTGAACTTATATTGAATGCGGTTAATCTAAATTTTGTAACATTTTCTGATTTTTTTGATAGCCGCCAATTAAAAGGAAATATTTTCTCAATTTTTGTTATAGCTATTGCAGCCGCTGAAGCAGCAATCGGGCTTGCTATTGTTTCTTCAATTTATCGTAACAGAAAATCAACTCGTATCAATCAATCTAATTTATTGAATAAATAGTCTTTTTTTTCTATATTTTTCTAAATATTATTATATTCTATATAAATAATAAATAGAAATTTTAATTTGAAGTTCCATTTAGATTATTAGGTATCGAACTTTGAGGTAAAAAATCAATTTCAAATGTAAGAAGTCAAAGTATTTTGGACCCGTTTTATATTTATTTTTTAGTAAGTTGCCAATCCAAGCCAGAAGTAAATAGCTTCAAAAAATTCTGGTAAATCGTTGATTCGTCTGGTATTTTAATATGTACTTCCTTTACTTGACTATAACTAGATCGAAAATTCAACTTAATGAAATTAAAAAAACTAAAGATCCCATGTCACATTCAGTAAAGATTTATGATACATGTATAGGGTGTACTCAATGTGTTCGAGCTTGCCCCACAGATGTATTAGAAATGATACCTTGGGACGGATGTAAGGCTAAACAAATAGCTTCCGCCCCAAGAACTGAGGACTGTGTTGGTTGTAAGAGATGCGAATCCGCTTGTCCAACCGATTTTTTAAGCGTTCGAGTTTATTTATGGCATGAAACAACGAGGAGTATGGGTCTAGCTTATTGATACGTTCCAGAAAATTTCATTTGAATCCATTTATTCAATTTGGATTTTTTTACTGAAAAAAACCCGCACCCGAAAAGAAATTTCTTTTCGGGTGCGGGTTTTTTTGGCCCAAGTGTATCTTGTCTTTACCACGAATTCTTTTCCTTGGTTAACAACAATTGTCGTTTTACCCATATTTGCAGGTTCTTTAATTTTAATTCTCCCTCATAGAGGAAATAAGGCAACTCGGTGGTATACAATAGGCATATCTACTATAGAGCTACTTCTAACAACCTATGCCTTTTGTTATCATTTCCAACCGGACGACCCATTAATCCAACTGGCCGAAGATTATAAATGGATCGACTTTTTTGATTTCCACTGGAAATTAGGAATAGATGGACTTTCGATAGGACCCGTTTTACTGACGGGATTCATCACTACTTTAGCTACTTTAGCGGCTTTTCCAGTTACTCGGGATTCCCGATTATTCCACTTTCTGATGTTAGCAATGTACAGTGGTCAAATGGGCTCATTTTCATCCCGAGACCTTTTACTTTTTTTCATAATGTGGGAATTAGAATTAATTCCTGTTTATCTACTTTTATCCATGTGGGGAGGAAAGAAACGTCTCTATTCCGCTACTAAATTTATTTTGTATACGGCCGGGGGTTCCATTTTTCTATTAATGGGAATTTTGGGTGTTGGTTTATATGGTTCTATTGAACCTACCTTAAATTGGGAAACATTAGTTAATCAATCGTATCCCCTGGCATTAGAAATAATATTCTATATTGGATTTTGTCTTGCTTTTGCTGTAAAATTACCAATTATACCTTTACATACGTGGTTACCAGATACCCATGGGGAAGCTCATTACAGTACTTGTATGCTTCTAGCGGGAATTTTATTAAAAATGGGAGCATATGGGTTGGTTCGGATCAATATGGAATTATTACCTCATGCTCATTCGATATTTTCACCTTGGTTGATAATAATAGGCACAGTGCAAATAATCTATGCAGCTTTAACATCTCTTGGACAACGCAATTTAAAAAAAAGAATAGCCTATTCCTCTGTATCTCACATGGGTTTCATAATTATAGGAATTAGTTCTATAACTGAAACAGGACTTAATGGAGCCATTTTACAAATAATTTCTCATGGATTTATTGGTGCTGCACTTTTTTTCTTGGCGGGAACTAGTTATGATCGAACACGTCTTGTTTATCTCGACGAACTGGGCGGAATAGCTATTCCAATGCCAAAAATTTTTACACTATTCAGTAGTTTTTCCATGGCATCCCTTGCATTACCGGGCATGAGTGGTTTCATTGCAGAATTAATAGTCTTTTTTGGAATAATTACAAGCCAAAAATTACTTTTAATGCCAAAGATACTAATTTCTTTTGGAATGGCAATTGGAATGATATTAACTCCTATTTATTCATTATCTATGTTACGTCAAATGTTTTATGGATATAAGTTATTTAATATTACAAACTCTTATTTTTTTGATTCTGGTCCACGAGAATTTTTTGTTTCGACTTCTATCTTTCTACCTGTAATAGGTGTTGGCATTTACCCGGATTTCATTCTTTCATTATCCGCTGAGAAGGTAGAAGCTATTCTATCAAACTTTTTTCTAGATAAGTTTCATTTCATTTAATGAAATGAAAAAGTAGTCGCCTTTATCTTTCTATTTGTATATTTGTAAGAAGAACGACTGAATTGGAATTATAATTCGTTAGACATTTGTGAGAACCATTAAGATGGTTCTCACCTGTTTATAAGTTGATAAGAAACACCTTGGCCTCTGTTTGTATTCGTAAAGTCTTTTCTTCAATTAAATTAAAAATTAAATTTAGAATGAACCATAACTATGTAGCCCTATTCCTAAGAGATTGACTCCAAAATAGCATATCCAAATTATAAGAAAGCCTATAAAAGCTACAATTGCAGAATTTGCACCCTGAAAATTTTTTTTTGTTCTAATATGTAAATAAATTGCAAATACAGTCCAAGTAATAAATGCCCAAGTTTCCTTTGGGTCCCAATTCCAATATGAGCCCCACGCCTCATTTGCCCATACTGCTCCTGAAAGAATACCTATGGTTAAAAAGATAAATCCTAAACTAATAACACGATAACTCCAATGATCCAGTTGGTCAATCAATTGAAATCTATAATAATTTTTAACATAAAAGGCTGAAACGCTTTCTAAAATAGTGTCTTTTTCATTCATGTGTGGAATTTCACTGAATAAAAAGGACTCGTTTAATAAACGTTTTCTTTTATCAAAAAGGGTTATTATATCTTTTTGAAATAAAATGATTAGAAGTGCTACTGATAACAATGATCCGCATAAAAGAGCGGCATAACCTAGTACCATCATACTTACGTGCATCATTAACCAATGAGATTGAAGAGCGGGTACTAATATTGAAGATTGGTGCATTTCCGTTAAAAGGCCTGAAGTAGCAAACCCTTGAGTAAAAATAGCACTTGGTGCAGTTATTGCACTTAAATTTTTTTTATTTTTTTTTAAGTATGGAATCATATGAATAATGTAAAAACTCCAGGAAAGGAAGATTAATGATTCATATAGATCACTTAATGGGAAATGTTTACAAAAAACCCAACGCGTAATTAACAATCCCGTTAGGGATAAAAAAGTCACTATCATGCCTTTTTCTAATGAATTATATAGCCGTACTTTTTCCTTGACTACTAAAGTTATCAAATGGAGTGTAATTACAACGAAAACCGTTGAAAACGAAATATGAGTCAAAATACGTTCTAAAGTCGAAAATATCATATAAAACTCTATCTATACATATATATATAAAAAATATAAAAAAGAAATACTTCAATTAAAAATTCTCAAATGAAAATATGAAAGAAATTTAATTTCTCATTATTATTCATTATGGTTTAGAGAACTGTTGAATTCTTTTGAGAATTTTTAAGATGCCATGCCGCCACTCGGACTCGAACCGAGATGCTTTCGCACTGCTTCCTAAGAGCAACGTGTCTACCAATTTCACCATAGCGGCTTGTTTGAAATCATAATAGTCTTTTTTTATTCAATCGTCGAGAGTAATTATTTTTTTTTTAGAAAACGATAAATTTGATAAATAAAAGCTAATTCGCAAATCTAAAAATAATTTTAAGTCGATTTTAAAGTATTACTTTGATTTGACAATCTACTTTCGTGTCGTTTAGATTTGGAACTTTCATAAATAAAATATTCTGCCTCTCACTCCGGGGTAGAACACAAAAAGTTTTTTCTCATTTTCTTTTCATTTATTAATCATTTTTTATCTTATTTCTAAATTAGTAAATAACAAATGAATATGAACTCCCAAAAATCTACTGTTTTAGATCACATTTGAAATACGACATCGAACGCTTTTTTAAAAAGGGAGACTTTGATATATCAAAAAAAATGAATTAAACATATAGAATAGCAAAAGAAATTTTCTTTGTATCATAGGTTCTTTTTTATTATATTTGAACAAAAAAATTAAATATTGAACTGAACATGTCATATAAGAAAAGTTGTTCATTTTTCATTTTAAAATTTATAAAAACTTTGAGAATTGTGTTGTGACAAAACAAAAGAGTTGATGGGGAAAAACTCCCCATCTTAGAAAAAAAAAAATAAAAAAAATGATGATGATTATATCTTAAAAAAAAGGAGTCCTTTTTTGGTTGACATAAGAGCTCTTCTTCTACATATCATAAGAAAAAGTCACACTTTTTAAAAATATAAATTTAAAACTTAATAAATACAAAATATTCATTTCATTTTTAAATTATGACGAAATTTAATTTTTCATTTCAAATTAAAAAATTAATTTCGTCATAATTTAGGATGTTAATTTGTTCTGTTAGGATCTTTTTTTGAATCAGGTCCATTCTGATTATTCCAAGTTTTGAGTACTTTTTTTTAGTACAAAAAAACTTTTTGAATTCCCAGTATAAAGAGATTTTGCTAACGAAAAAGCTTTTAACGCTGCCCAATACCCCTTCTTTTTCCAAAAATTTTTACGAATACGCTTTTTGGAAATAGAAGTGCGTTTTTTTGGAACTGCCATTTCAAATTAAATTTATTCTTCATTGTTATAGTTGGATGTGAAAGACATCTATTGTTTAAAAAAATCTTTGTTTCTTATTCATTATCTATGTATTTATATTCTAGGCGATAACCAAATTTTGTATTCAATAATAATATGGGCGATGAGTAGAAACAAACTCTTTTTTGATCCAGAGACTATTCACAAATAAATTCATACGAAATTCAAAATTATTTTAATGACTAAAAATGTCACCTTATATCTATTCTCTAGTTTATTTTTGTTGTGTTGTAATTAAATTGAATTTATATGTACATAATAAACCACGCCGACAAATTTTAAAACCCACTACTTACTTATTACTTAATCTTAACTTAATTGAAAAACTTGACTTTAGTTTTTTTAAAACATATCGACTTTTTATATTATATATTTTTTTTTGGACTGGAAAAGAATCAAAAATTTTTGTATACAACGGGTTAATCATTCCGAATTCCAAACTTCTTTTAGAATAAACTAATTTATTTGTATCATTAGAGCTTTAGTAACTAATTTTTATAGTCTATAGACGGATTAGAAATGCTTTAAATATAAAGGAAAGTTTTTTTATCTTCTTTCTCCATTTTATATATTCAAATTTACTTACTAAAAACTAAGTAGTCATTTTTATTAACAAATTTTATATTTGACCAATAAGAACTTCTTGATTTGAATATTTAAAAAATTCAACATCTATGTATATTAATTTAGTGTTATTATATATCGTGATTTTTAATTTAATGGATTTCTCTCAAAAGATGACTATTAAAAAAATTTAATTTGAAATAAAAATTTTCTATTATGGAACAAATATACCAATATGCATGGATCATACCCTTCATTCCACTCCCGGTTCCTTTCTTAATAGGAGTGGGACTTCTCCTTTTTCCAACAGCAACAAAAACTCTTCGGCGGATGTGGGCTTTTTCTAGTATTTCTTTGTTAACTATAGCTATGATTTTTTCGATGACGCTGGCGATTCAACAAATAAATAGTAATTCCATTTATCAATATGTATGGTCTTGGACTATTAATAATGATTGTTCTTTTGAATTTGGCTATTTGCTCGATCCACTTACTTCTATTATGTTAGTCTTAATAACTACTGTTGCAATTTTGGTTCTTATTTATAGTGATAATTATATGTGTCACGATCAGGGATATTTAAGATTTTTTGCTTATATGAGTTTTTTCAATACTTCCATGTTAGGATTAGTTACTAGTTCAAATTTAATACAAATTTATATTTGTTGGGAATTAGTTGGAATGTGTTCGTATCTATTAATAGGTTTTTGGTTTACACGCCCCATTGCCGCGAATGCTTGTCAAAAAGCGTTTGTGACTAATCGTGTAGGCGATTTTGGCTTATTCTTAGGAATTTTAGGTCTTTATTGGGTAACGGGCAGTTTCGATTTTCGTGATTTGTTTGAAATATTTACTAACTTAATTAACAATCATGAAGTTAATCTTTTATTTTGTATTTTATGTACTTTCTTCTTATTTTCTGGTTCAGTTGCAAAATCTGCCCAATTTCCCCTTCATGTATGGTTACCCGATGCTATGGAGGGGCCTACTCCGATTTCAGCTCTTATACATGCTGCGACCATGGTCGCAGCTGGGATTTTTCTAGTTGCTCGTCTTTTTCCTCTTTTCATAGTTATACCCTATATAATGTATGTAATCGCTTTTATAGGTATAATAACTTTATTTTTAGGAGCTACCTTAGCTCTTGCTCAAAAAGATATTAAGAGAAGTTTAGCTTATTCTACAATGTCTCAATTGGGTTATATGATGTTAGCCCTAGGTATGGGTTCTTATCGAGCTGCTTTATTTCATTTGATTACTCATGCTTATTCAAAAGCTTTATTGTTTTTAGGATCCGGATCCCTTATTCATTCAATGGAAACGCTTGTTGGATATTCTCCAGATAAAAATCAGAATATGGTTCTTATGGGGGGATTAACAAAACATGTTCCAATTACAAAAACTGCTTTTTTAATAGGTACGCTTTCTCTTTGTGGTATTCCGCCTCTTGCTTGTTTTTGGTCCAAAGATGAAATTCTTAATGATAGTTGGTTGTATTCACCAATTTTGGCAATAATAGCCTATCTTACAGCGGGATTAACCGCTTTTTATATGTTTCGAATCTATTTTATTACGTTTGATGGGCATTTAAACCTTTATTGTAAAAAGTATAGTGGAAAAAAAAACATTTCCCTCTATTCAATGTCTTTGTGGGGTAAAGACGGATTGACAAAAGTTAATAAAAATTTATTTTTAGTTACCTTATTAACAAGGAATGAAAATAGAGAAGAGGCTTCCGTTTTTATGAAAAAATCATATAAAATTTACCGACATTTTTTAAAAATAATGCGATCTTTTATTACTATTAATGATACTTATTTTGAAAATAATAAAATTTCTGCATATCCTCCGGAATCGGAAAATACTATGCTATTTCCTCTCATTGTATTGATTGTGTTTACTTTTTTCATTGAATTCATTGGAATTCCGTTTAATCAAGAAGAAATAGGATTGGATATATTAACTAAATGGTTAACTCCACCCGTAAATCCTTTACACTCGCCTTTGAATAATTCTGTTGATTGGTATGAATTTGCAATAAATGCAACTTTGTCAGTTAGTATAGCTTGTTGGGGAATATTTATAGCTTTTTTTTTATATAAACCTATTTATTCATCGTTAAAAAATTTTTATTTAATTAATTTATTTGATAAAAGAGGTACAAAGAGACTTTTTTGGGATAATATAATAATTTGTATCCATAATTGGTCTTCTAACCTTAATAAAATATGTTTTATTAAGGTTAGAAGACAGTTGGCCGAGTTAGTTTCTTTTATTGATAGAAGAATAATTGATGGAATTCTGAATGGATTTTTTATTATAAGTTTTTTTTTAGTCGAAATTTTCAAATATATAGGAGGGGGTCGTATATCCTCATATCTTTTTTTTTATTTTTTTTATGTATCCATTTTTTTTTTATTTCTTTTTTATGTTTAGTTCTATGATTGCATCAACTAAAAAGTTTAAAAATCCATTTAATTTAATAAATTTATTATTAAATTAAATGGATTTTTTATTATATAAATTTATTATTAAATATATAATATTTTCTTTAGTAATATTTTTTTTATAACATAAATAATATTACTAAAGAAAAGAAAATGACGATTAAATATTTTTCTATTTTGTCAGCAAATATCAAGTATTCTATTGTATCGTGTTTTGCCTTTTCTATTGTAAAAAATAATGAATATAACATATTTTCTATTGTATTTAATAATGAATGTAAACTAAAAAATAATGAATATAACATATTTTCTATTGTATAGAATAATGAATATAAACGGTTTTCTAGTTTATATAATATATAGCTGTTTTCTAGTTTGTCTAGGAAGAAATAATTTTCTAATCGGTATATAATGACTAACAAAAATAAAAAGATTAGGTAAAAATAATTTACCAGTCTGTCGGGTAAAAATCTATTTTCAAGTCGATATATTAGCAATAAAAAAAACAAAGAAATGAGGTAAAACAAGGATATTAGGTAAAAATAATTGTCCAGTTTGTCTATTAAAAATTCACTTTCAAGTCGATATATTATTATTAAAATTAATAAAGAAATCAGGTAAAAATAATTGTCTAGTCTGTTATTTCCATCGTTGTTTCCATCGTTATTTCCATTTAAAAAATAAAATTGTTCCTGTTCCATTTCCATTTGATCTGTTAAAAAAATTTTTTTTTCTATCATTTCCCCGAAAATTGATAAGCTGGGTGGATATGTAAAAGAAATTTTTTTTTGTCCATCGTTTTCACACGTAAAAAAATAAAATTGTGATGTTTGATCTCTTACCGCATTTTCAAAT